ACCAAGATAACTCGAGGTTCCAACCAACAAGAATCCTAATGAACCTAAAAAAAGGATAACAGCCCAGCAGAAATTACTTGTTTTTCGAGCCCCCGTTATAGGTTCTATCCATATATGTTCTGATCGACAACTCATACTTGATCCAGTTGATTTTTTTGGAATTGAGAGAATACCCCAAATGAATTTGACTTTAGTCCTTTTGTTTCCGAAGTAACTCGCATCAACTAGCACTAGTTTGATGTGACCCTTTAGGAGTAATTCATTAAATTCGTTAGATCTAAACTAATAACATACCCTTCGTATGATCTCACTAAAGATAGCCAAATAGATAGACCAACTTTACAGTTCAGCTATCCGTCGATTCGGGTCTATTTGAAAATAGCTAGAATCCATTGACCCCTATAGCATTTTATGGAGACATAAGAGTTTTTCGGCGGAAGCCGCTTATACTATACCATATTTTGCTAAATGGATATCTGTGTTATGATACAAACGTCAGTTTTGAAAAAAAAAAATAGATGAGATTTTGTGCCATCGGCTCTAAACAATCTTGTTTTTTTGAACATGAAGAAATAAAGAAGCCATTGCGATTGCCGGAAATACTAGGCCTACTAAAGGCACCAAAACAGAGGGAAAGTTAAGAGTTGTCATAGAATGGGTACCTCGATTTACTATTTGTACCTGTTATTATTATTTATATTTTATATTTATTATTTATAATATAAAGATATCTTATTATATATAAAGATATCTTATTATAATTTGATAATTCTAAATTGGAATTATTATTATTACTTAATATGTATTAAGTATAAATCTAAGTATCTATCTAAGTGAGTATATAATGTAGTTTTTCATCTTTCTACATGAAAGATTTGAAAGGATATGGATGAGATATTATTTTTTGCTCTTGTCTTCGAATTTTATTTACTAAACAAAAAGTTTCTTAAAAATTAATTAGATTCTATTTATATTCAATATTGAATATATTGAAGGGTTTGTTAGAATCCCATCCAGCAGGGATTCTTAGTCAAAATAGGATTATCGTAAGATATAGAAAAATAAAAAATTCTATATTTTATAGATTTTCATTATATATGACGAGAAGAGTAGATTTTTTTGATTTGCCTAATTTCACGAAAATAAGAATTTCATTTCTTGATCACTAATCAGGAATATAGAAAAAGGGGCGGATTTTCTGTGACTTTTGATTCTTTATATAATTAGATCTTATGTCAACAAAGAAAACCCCATTCGTCTAATTTTGACTTGGATTCCGATAAACTAATTACTTTTTTGCTCAAAATAATTGAACTTAATGTTCTAATTTTGATTCAAAGGAAAGAAAGTGTGGAGTTGAAATAACTCACTCAGAACGCTTTTTAAAGGATTACGTGGTACGATTAGATCGAATAAGCCCTTCTGGAATAAATACTCAGCCGCTTGTGAACCCTCGGGTACTGTTTTATTCAATGTTTGTTCAATTACTCTTTTACCCGCAAAGGCAATGTAGGCATTGGGTTCGGCAATAATGATATCCCCCAACATACCAAAACTAGCTGTCACCCCACCGGTAGTAGGAGATGTAAGAATTGGTACATAGAATAACTTTTTATTTGATTGATAATCATATAAAGCAGAAGATATTTTAGCCATTTGCATCAAGCTCAAACTTCCTTCTTGCATGCGTGCCCCTCCGGAAGCACACACTATAATAAGAGGTAGAACTTCTTTAGTAGCGTATTCAATCAAACGGGTAATTTTCTCCCCGACTACGGATCCCATACTACCCCCCATAAACTGAAAATCCATAACCCCAATTGCTACGGTAATACCGTTTAGTTGCCCTCTGCCTGTTTGAACAGCCTCGGTTAATCCTGTCTTTCTTTGATAAGAATCGATACGATTTTTATAAGGCTCCTCCTCCGAATGAAATTCAATGGGATCCAGAGAGACCATGTCTTCATCCATAGGCTCCCAAGTGCCCGGATCGATCAAAAGTTCGATTCTATCTGAACTACTCATTTTCAAATGATATCCACATTGTTCACAAAGATGCATTTTTGATTTAAAAAATTTCTTATAATTTAATCCATAACAATTTTCGCATTGAACCCACAAATGCCGGTATTGTTGAGTTACACCCAGATTAGTAGAACTTTCTGGTATAGTTTGATCACTCGTTCTGGTATCCTCGTTTTGACTACTATTTCCACTTTTACCACAAATGGAACTAGAAATGTAATTATTACTGGAATTGTCACTACCACTTACAATGTAACTATCAATACAGATTTGGGACTGAAGATAACTGTCAATGCAACTATTAATGTGATTATTCCAAGTATACTGAGTATCATCCATGTAACGATCGTGGTCGGGATTCTTACTCTTAGATCCATTATTCAGATAACTAGAATTCCGATAAAAAGAACTTTCTAGTTCACTCCAAAAAGGATGATCATTGGCAATCTCAAAAATATGATTTTCAATATCAAAA